AAGAGCTGCTTCACGCTTTACTTTTTTAAATAAGAGTTTTGCTTTCCCTTTAGTCAAGTCAGATGACAGAGAAGGTAGACTACGAACTTAAGCACTAGGGACGTCTTCGATCTTTTCTTCGATCCGGGAATGCGATCCAAAGGACTTCCTTCTGTGGAAAGAAGATCTGATTCGAGGGACACGTCACGTCTGTGGGAAATTGGTAAAAAAGGACTAGGAAGGTTCGGTACATGCCATTCCCTTTGATTTATAGTCAGAGGAGGAGACTACTTCCCCGAGAGATGCGCAAGATCAAGTTCTGACACAGGACCATCCCGACCAAGGGCTAATCATAGATCTCCTATGGTCTTTTTTTTGAGGTTAAGACGCGTGTCGATACGATACCCCAAAGGACTATTCGCTTGAAATCCCCTGTCAAGGTAGAGATTTAGCTCGAGTGATCTACCGGGGGAAGGTTATGCGGACTTTCATGGTAGACTGTTCAAGGAAAGAAGAGAGTCTATGCCTTTCTCCGACTCATGCTGCTTTTGGAGACTAAGCCCATCAGCAAGGTCTAAAAAACTAATGGGAAAGTAAGGGTGGGGTATATCTAATCTGGTTTTCGAGGATTCTCGGCCTTTTATCCGGAAAGGGAACTCTAGTTATACTTGGATTAGAAAGAAGACGTCTCATGGTTCCCGGGGTCTACTGGGCCATGGATGATTGGAACGAAACTTTATTGGAAGCACTCAATAAGACATGATCCCATCGGGCTTTCACTTCCCTCTTACAACACTATTGGCCTTCCAGTCCTCTGGCCCTTTCGCCAGGTATCGTTTATGGCTTGTTCTGGGACACATGAATGATGGAAGAAAGAGTCCTCTTGAGACCTCGACATAGGAAAACTCCTTTACCCCTTTTTCGCAAAATATATAACTATCTAGAAGACAATAGTTGCTTGTCCTAACAAAAATCTGACAGCTATAGGAGAAGGCCCTCAAGTTCATAGACAAAAAACCCTCTACTATAAGATCTGGGCTTACTTTTCGCTTATTTCTTGAATAGGCAAAGTCTTAACCCAGGAAAAGGTCCGTGTGGGTGTCCTCTTGACTCTTGCTATTTCATTAAAGGGAAAATCCTAGAGAGAAGAAATCCGGATCTTTCTTTTGTCTAGAAATCCGAGACTGGTCACTAGACCTCATATATGAAGAAAAAATGCCCAATGTGAGACTCAGTAGCGGCCTATGTCCCCACAGCTTCTTAGCGTTAGCGCTTCTTCCCCTGCGGACGGAGAACTAAAAACTAAAAGACGTCTTTCTAATTCAAGTGTAAAGCGGGCAGCAACTTTTTCTTCCACTATTCTTTCCGCCCGCGTGAGCAATCATCCCCTGGATCTTGCGGGCCCATTTCCGCAGCGCCTTTATAGTTGGAATTCCTTCTCCGGCAGGGGAAATAGGAGCAAGCGAGCACCAGCATTCCTATATTTCGTATATCTATATCTCAGATATATAGTAGGAAATGAAGCGATGCATATCCTCTTTGGCTAAGGTCACCAACCTCAGACCAACTAGATAATACCAAAGCGCCCCAAGTCTCTTAATTAAGGGCCCTCGCCGGAAAGCATTAGGTAGAATGTAAGTCAAAAAGCAGCCCATATCCACCGAGCTTAAGCCTTAAGGCTGAAAGCAAAGAAATGGTTCAAGGATTCTGTCCCAAAGAAGGCAGACATGAAAAGAGGTTCACTTCTATAGACTTCTATAGAAAGTTATGTACCCCGGACAGCCTTAATTCTTCAAAGTCCTCGTCCCCCAGAAGTATAAGAAAGCAAGAAGGGATCTTCATCTTAGGCAGACAGGAAGGAAAAAGTCTTGTCGTTTCACCTCTCAGAAGTCTAGAGGGAGAAGGCTTGTCTTAAAGCTTGAGACCGGGCTTAGGAAGTCTTAGTTCTCTTCGATCTTTCGCTGGCCATCTTGATTTATATAGAGAGAAAGATCACTAAAGTCTAATGGCGTCTATCTTTTATTTGATTTTTCTTTCTCAACATCCGGGGCAATCCTTAGACTCTTTCGAGGGCCTTAGTCGATTGTGGATTGGGTCTGTCGTACTCCTCATTATAGTCCTCCTAGAATCAATAGCATTTCGTCGGAATACATCCTATTTGAATATGAAACAGCATAACAACGAAAAGGTATGAAACGGCTATCTATCGTCGTAGTCCAAACCAACGATGAAATTCCCTTTGGTGGAGAGAATTTAGCTTTTGCTGGAGTAATTCAACCGGTGTCAGGTCTAATTCCCTTTGGAGGGATTGGGTATAGCGGGGTTGAATAATTCCTTCGAAATAGTCATATCTAATATTTACCAACAACTGGTTCATATTGTCCAACTTCTCGACAATTAAAGGGTTATCTACTTCTCCCGGCAGATGTACCTGCCCGGAACAATATTTTGGTGAGGCTATTGCCTCCAGGACGTTGTCCTCATGAATGGGGTGCCCCCATAGAACCGGGCGTCCTTCAATGATAACGGGTTTTCCTTCTAGAACAACGCCGGCGGAGGATCCGGATCCCGAAGGGGCCATCATAAAACTCCCCATATCGATGTCCGAGATGGTGCTATATAAAAAATAAAGGCTTAAGGAAGCCCGCATTAGCAAAGAAAGAAGGAAAAGAAGACGAAAGACGACCTTGATTCTGTTTTCATTTCTGAGAAAAAAACAGTGGAAAGAAATCAAAGTGATCTTTCTTCTTTGACGAAAGCCAAAGGTCTTTCTCGTAGGTGGACGTATGGAAGCGAAATAAGATCTCAGATTGACATCTTGATAGACTAATTTTCCATAATAATAATCACTAAACCAACTGGAATCTGAACTACGATTCTGACCAAGTCTGACCGAAATTGGATTTCCTTTGCGTGCCATATGCACTTAGACCTGACTTTTCTTTCCTTTGAGATTCCCGGTCCAATAATGCTATCTCGAAGGTCTCTCTTCCCTGGGTTCACACTGACAGAGCGCTTTGCTCCACCGTCAAAGAATGGAATGATTGAGTCCTTGTGAATGGGCCTAGGAAGATGTATTGATGTACCAGATCGGCTAATTCTCCCAGGTGGATGCTCTTTTTCCCTCCCTTCAAAAGTTTCCAATAGCGGAATATCCTATCTACACTATATGTGTCCTTCCCCTCAGCTCGATAACAAGGACTCTAAGCTTTCTTTCACACATCTGGCCAACTTCGCTAACCCGAGACAACCAGCTTTGTCGCAGAACCACCTAAAATAGGGCCTTGTTCGTCTGGAGCCTTTCTATCAATAGAAGGCTCGCTGGCATTTAAGCTCTACGGTGCTCGAGAGCTACTCTTGCTTGAACTGAAAAATGAGAGAAAAGAAAGTCAAGCTTTCTTGACGAAATGCCTTCACTATTATTCTTCTTCTTCTAAATGATTTCTACTTTCCTAAGTTTGCCCAGTTTTCATTCTTTTTTTAATTAGAAAGCGCCATGGAGAGGCTAGAATTTACCCCAATATACCAATAAAAGTCAGAAGACTCAGTCAGTCAAGAGTCCCTACATACTGAGTAGGAAGGTCAGTCAGATCAATGAGACCCTCTAGAAGCCCTCCGGCGATATAGAACTTATAGACATGGGTTCAAATTGCTTCTGTCTTAGAATGGAAGACAAAGAAGCAATGACTCATGCCCCCTATTTAAGGCTTGGCCCTTGGGTGATTAACAAGCATTCTCTTTTATATAGTTAGTGTATATAGTTAGACGATGGCGCCTGGGGTTCCGCCCGTCGACAGATACTGTCCAAACAACCATTGTGTGGGTAGAGTTCAAGAATTGTCCATCCACTGAATTCCATTCTTTATCTACTCTTTCATTCATTGGTCTAGTCCGTCTTTATCAAATTATTCTTTTCTCCTAGCTCTTGAACAAAAACCTGACTGGAATCGAAAGGTCTTCGAACCTTTCAAATGATTCCATCTACCGACTTTGGTCGAACATCTTTCCTCGGATTTATTGGAACCTTCTTTTTCAAAACTTGACTCTCCAGGAAAAGTAGTGTTTAAATAGTTCCAAGTCTTAAGTAAAGCAAGGCTCATTTTTAGTTCGCTTACTCGACTTATTGCTAGAAAGCCAACCTTCCCCCTTTTTTTCTATTGAAAGAGACTTGCTAAGGCTTGACTGAACTATGCGACTACTCTTCTAAATAAGCAAAGCAAAAGGAAATTACTCAACAGAAGGTAGTCGGTTTCTGTGCTGGACTTGGATACACTTTCTTCTTTCTTGCTTTTCCAATAGATCCATGTCCTAATCCTCTATCTCAAAGAAAAGGAGAATATGAGGAAAGCTTGACCAAGAAGAAGAGGAATTAAAGAAAAGATAGTAAACTATGTCCTTCAACTAGAAAGCTAAAAGCTAGTTCAAGAAGGAGGATAGGATTCATCTTTAGAAGGAAAGTAGAGCTGCCCACTTAGCTTAGAAGTCAATCCGAAGCTCTTCTTCATCAGCCTTCCTTCTCGCACTCTACTTTGCCAAAGACGAGGCATACTCAGATTCGTTTTCGTGTCCATAAGTATATACTACCGAATTAGTGCGTGCTGAAAAAAAGAATCTTGCATCTATCTCGAGTTACTCCCTTGAGCGATCTATCCCCGGTTTTGTGACGTCGAGTTCTAACTATTCTCTTAGCTCGGGCTCCTATCATCGCTTCCCGCATGATAGCGGGGAAGGAAGTCGCTCGCTAGCTATATGCGACAGACATGAAAATCCTCGTCATATTCTACTTTCTGTCTATGAGAGTGTGGAAAGAAGACTCTATTGGAATCTACTTCTCATTGAGATCTTTATATATAATCCGAGGGGCGGTTTATCGAGAGCAGATGGAAGAGTATCGCCACGCAATTGTGCGGGAAAATGGCGAGGTCTTTCTATCTCCTGGTACTATTGGAAGTCCACACTTTCTACTGTTGAGTGGCATTGGTCCCTAGGCCGTATCTATCATCTTTGAGAATTCCTTTGGTATCTCATCTTCCGTGGGGCAGTACCCCTATGATCATTCGTTCGGAATGCTATCTCGACTGTACCCCTAATGCCGCTGGAGCACTCATTGATACAGGTGGTTGGAGATGCATTTTGAATTTATATTTTCCCCTAAAGAGCGTCGGATGTTGGAGATGCATTTTGAATTTATATTTTCCCCTAAAGAGCGTCAATGGTGGGAGAGGCATTTTGCACATCAATGAAAGGTCTTCTCATTTCAAGAAGAGTAGAAAGTGGAATAAAAGGCTAAAAGTGCGAGAGCAATAGTGGAATTAGTTCTCTTTGGACAGGATTACCAAGATAGCTTGGCTCGAAAAGAGAGAAAAAGAAGGGACTTTTGGACCTGGAAAACCATCTGCCTCTCTTATGTCATTTTTCACGGCAAACGGATCGATTGAGACAAATAGGACGAAGAATTGAATCTCAGCATCTCCATCACCAACTTTTCCAACTGTCTATTTGGAATGAACCAGTCTCATACTATTCATCAAATGAAAGTAATCCTTCCGCCCGGGAAATACTAACTCCTGGGTGACAGCTATCTCTATACCGCTTCTTCAGAGTCTTTGGCTCGTAGACCCCTGAGCCATACTTACGAGTTAAGGCCTTGCTAAGTCGAGCCTACCTTTCTTATTACGATGAAACTGGCTGTACGTTTACTAAAGCATTCCGTTGACTAGAGAGAGCTTGCCTGTCTAGCCTTGATGTACTGCATGGGACTTGCTCCATACGAATAAAAGGCCTCCGCTCGCTACGTTTTCTTGAAAGTCGTGGGCTTCAAACTATCTATATCTCCTTGGGTAACGGCATATCAAGCATATCCGGCACACTACAAACTTCCAAGCAAGTCTAGCTTCTTCCTCCCTCGCTGGCGTAGAGCACAACCCTAGCTCACTGGCACTAGCTTTCCTCTGCTAACGCTCAAGGGAGACGTGCAGGTGTACTATAACTCTTCTGACTCTCCTTGGCTAACTACTTCTACGCTTCTATGCTACTTGCCTCGAGAAAGCCTACTTCCTCGCTTTAAGGTGGTGGTTTAGGCGGCTTCCCTGGTAAAATGTGGGCTAAAGCACCAATGAAAGATAGATTTCTTCCCCATTTCTCCATCAAGACTAGTCCAATAGCCTTCGACGACGACCGCGTGCCCGATTATCTACTATATATGATATGCTCTTTTCTTGCTATATTATATTAGGAAATAGTTGAAGCTTTGCTGGCACGAGACATTAAGCCCCTTACGAGAAGAGTCCGGATTCCTTGAAGCGGATATCTAAGTAGTTGCAGAGTCCTTCCTTCAATCCTTAGTCAAAGCCGCCCCTTCCTATTCGACTGCACTGACTCTTGGTCTCCCCATTCCTATCCCAAAATAAAAGTAAGGACTCACTTCTCTTTCTCACTTACTCTCGAAAAGGGGGAATGCCCTTGGAATCCATTGGATCATAGCCCCCTCGCTATCGGGATCAGATGAGACAAAAAGGCTTTCCATTGAGAGAAATATAGGTACAATCTTCTATAGTAATTACAGGAATATCTTTCTACTAATAGGTCTATGACTCCACTAGCTTCCATCTTTCTTTCGGGGCAGCAAGAATAGATTAAATAGGCTACTGCAAGACAAGGAGGAACTTATTAGCAAGAAAAAAGGACTTCCGGAGTCCAATCAATCTTCTCTCTTTTCTAAGAATCTAACCAAGTAGCATCTCTGTCCTTAGCCCCGGAAGTTTTTAATGGAATGACGTTCTTTTGAAGCGGATCCTGACTAGCTTTTAGCCTTTCCACTAAAGACTTTTGCAAGGTTATGCAATAGAGAGCTTTCCCGGCTAGCGAATATGTAAGGTTAGCCAAGCTTTCCCCATCTTTATTCCCTTATCACCAGATTCCCCTCCCAGGATATGTGTAAGGTTCCGTCCTTGCTTTCTCCACAATTACATCGGCTAGACTTAGAATGGAAAGAAGCAATACAGAAGCCTTAGCGGGTAAGCTAGAGGATGGACTCACCTAATCTTGACTGAAGGAGAAGATCCGGAGGAAGTCACAAGGCTTTGATTTGATCGGCCAGGCAGTTTACCTAGGTTATTGGTCCCAAGTGAGCTTCAATTGCCTTAAGAAGCTATCAAATGCAATTCAGTAGAGCGAGACATATATAGAAAAGTTAGTAAGGCCCTTCTCCCTCCTATCTCAATCTTTCTTGAGAAAAAGTGGTGTCCGCATATAGGCAAAAGTGGAGAAGTCCTTTTTCGCTAATATATCGATCCATCTTTCTCAAAAGTTTAGTCCGATATATATGCAAAGTCTTTCTTTTCTTATGATCTTTCTAAAAAGAGGCTAAGGAGAAGGCAAAAGTGCTTTGGATAGGATGATATGAAAAGAAATCCTTTACGTAAATACTCCCTTGAATGAATTCCTTAGCTTAAGAGCTTTCAAGTCCAATGCCAATTTCTTGATTGAGGTATAAATCCCAGATCAAAGACAGTTTCTTCGCTTTAACCGGGAACTCAGAAAACAGTGGAAAAAGCAGCATTAAGTGTTCTGTCATACTAAGAGATCTACTTCATCTTATAAGTGCCCTATTGTTCTTCACTCGGCTTATGGTGGTTTATTCGCAAATAGCTGTTTAGCCTCGACATCTTCTCGGTATTCTATCTCCGCCTCGTTCTATTTTTCTTTCAGGCAATCTCGGGTCTTAACATTAACATCGCTAAGAGTGAGATTCTTCCGGTTGGTGATGTGGCAGATGTGGATTATTTGGCCTTCTACTTTGGATGCAAAGTTGGTAAGCTCCCTTCAGTATATCTTGGCTTGCCTATTGGTGGCCCATATAAGAGCAAAGCGATGTGGAATCCGATCATTGAAAGGTTCGAAAGAAGGTTGGCTGGGTAGAAGAAGCAATATTTCTCAAAAGGAGGGAGACTTGTTTTAGTTAAAAAAACCCTTTTCAATCTTCCACTTTTTTCATATCGCTCTTTATGCTCCCAACATTGGTTCGTTCTAGGTTGGAGAAATTGGAGAGAGACTTTTTGTGGGATGGACAGTCAGAGGTTCGGAAGTCTCACTTGGTGAAGTGGGATAAGGTTTGTGATAGTGTGAGAAATGGAGGATTGGGCATAAAAAATAGAAAATTGTTCAATGTAGCATTACTGGTGAAGTGGTTATGGGGGTTCGTTGTGGATAGAAATGCATTTTGGGGGAAAGTGATGGTGAGTTTATATGGGGAAGGGGAGCATTTGTGGTTTCCTAAACCTATCTCTTCTAGTTATAGGATGGGAGTCGGGAAAGGCATTACGAAGGGCTGGGCTATGTTTGAGAGGTATATCTCTTTCGAGATTGGAGATGGTGCAAGGGTTCAATTTTGGAGGGATAGATGGTGTGACAATTTGGAGTTGTGGAGGATATTCCCGGACTTCTTTTTCTTAGCCACGGAGAAGGATTGCTTGGTAAGTTTTTTCCTTCATAGGGTGGATGGGAGGGTGGTGCCCTTCATTCAGAAGAAATTTTCATGATTGGGAGATGGGTTCTTGTGCCGCTGCCTCGAACTCACATATCTTGAAGATTCTATGGAGGAAAGGTCTTATCCGACTCGTCTGAAAAATGCTAGGAGCAAGGCTCGTCCCGGTGCCAGGACACTTTTCTTTTATGTTCATAATCCCTCAACATCCCTAGTTGGGGCTCACTTTATTCATTTTATTTGTAGGAAGCTTTTTTGTAGGGCTAAAATACATCGAAATCCCTTTCCATATGCTGGGCATAATCCGCTACTTCGCTCTCCTGAGAAAGCTGGGTTCAAAGACATGAACATGAACGATGGATCACGTGTGAAAGAATTAGGCATTCAAAGAAGCTCTAATCTATTCATATTAGAAAGATATGAGATTTCTCTGACTTTTCTGTGGTATGAAAGGATTTTCTATCTTTTTGGTTATTTGGTCAACATAGCCTTATCTTACGGATTTATGTGCGTAAGAGCCCTCTGCGTATATTTTGATTCTCTTTTCTCTAGCGAAAGGATAAATGCAAGAACTATTAACGGACAAGAAGGAAAGAAGTAAGAATTCCATCAAAAGCGAAATATATTTGAGCTTGGAGCGAAGAAAGTCGACTTCTGTTGTTGCGGAGAGTTCAAGTCTTTCCGGCTTGACTAGAGGACTATAGGGACTAAAGCACTTGCGCCGGCTTACTGGGCTCTAACTCTCTTTACTAATACTTCCTCTGACTTGCGGTTGAAAAAGCGCTTTGCTAGTGGTTCGCATGAACTTTGACTTACTTGCTTTAAAGGCCTACTACTTGATCTTTATTGGGACATACTAAGGGGCTCGACCATAATTCGAGGCAATGGGGAATACAAAGACTGAAATCGTGCACTCGGTACTCGATTGAATTTCACCTTCCAAGTGCATCGAGCGGGAATAGCAACTACAAGGCCGCGCACTTGAACCAGTCAACCATGGAACGAGACTAAGCGAGTAAACTAGGTTTTGCTATTTCTTTTCGACCTTCTATTTCTTCACTTAAAGGAGATTCAAGAAAAGATAGAATAAGAAGCCGTGTTTCCAGAACGAAGAAGATAGAGCTTAAGAAGAGTAAGTTAGCAAAATTAGACATGATTGGAATGAGCATAGAAAGATGTATTGATGTATCAAATAGGCGAATGCTCGCAGGTTGATGCAATGTATTCCACCAGTCGACTGAGAACTTGATTATTGGTATATTGATCAGTCCCAGACAGATAAAAAGCGAAGCCAGTTCGACGGAAAGCTTTTGAAAAGCGATTGCCGCCAGGTAAATAAGGAGCGAGATGACTACCGAGATTATACGAGCATCCCATACCCGAAAAGTGCCCCACATGGGTCTTCCCCGAAACACCCCAGTAACTAAGGTAAAGAAGGTAGAAAAAGCACCAATTTCAGGCCCGGTTCCGGAAGAGCGAAGAAAAAGGGGATGTTTTGTTAATAGGAAGAAGAATGTGTTTATAGCCGTAGCGATATAAAGAAGAATACTCATCCGGGACGCAGGAACATGTACATATATAATACGAGAATTTTCCCCTTGTTGAAGGTCTAGTGGTGCTACCCGAAAACTTAAATGAATAGCCATCGCTGTTAAGAATAAGCGAGATCCAATGAGAATTTGTGCGTACCTTCTGGTTTTTGACATCAAAAAAGAAGGTTGTAATAAGGAAAGGGACATCTGAGAATTTGCTCCTATCTAATGGAACAAGAAAGACATGGATCTATATTAGGCAAGAAAAGAATGCCCCTGCTCGCTCCGCTCCCGCCTTGCGTGACACTCCTTGCTGCTTGCTCTGTGGGGCGGCATACCGAAAAAGAAAGGTTTTGGAAGAAAAAAGTAGATTCCCTCACCAAGAGCCGAGACTTGAGAAAGACTTTTGCATTCCTTAGCTTGGTGCTCAAGTCCTCAGGCCCTGATAGGATTTGTCGTGACCAAGACCGCTCCCACTGCCTCAGACGGAAATGCCCTCTGCTCTGCCTTCTGCATCCGCGACCTGGTCCGGCCAAGCTTCTCCTCTAGGACCATCTCAATCAAAGTTGGCAACTTTCTCTTCCTTCTCATCGTCCCTTTTTGACTTTCTTCTGGGTCGGGAAGTCCGTAGATTAAGGGAAGGGCCGTGAGAGGAGGTCCCTTCTTGCTCTTCACTCCCGCCCCTTGAAAGTAAGCCGAATTTCTTTCTCGCATCCTCGTAGCGAAATTCTCCCTCTGAGTCTTGCTCTCTATTTTCGTCCCTAGTGAAGACGTTGACTATCAAAGACTTTTTGATAGGCCTAAGATCGGACTCCTCCCCCGTCTAAAAGGGTATGAAGCTTTGCCGTGGCGGTGCGCGGATCTTCTAGAGTGCGAGCCCCCCCTCTCATCCAATAAAAGTTGGATCAAGGACTGTCATCTTTCTTATTATTTCGACCTTCATCTCGTGATTCTCGTCGAATCGTGCCCTTTCGATGACCTCCGCCGAAAGAGAGTCCTTTCTGGCCAGAAGTGCTGGATTGAAAAGAAAGAAGAATCTCTGCCTATGACCTTATCTGGTGCGGATAGGACACCACTGGCGCGGGACTTAAAGCCTCTTTAAGTTCTATCCCGAGAATTCCCCATTCAATCTTGTAAACTAATAGAGACCAAAATAGGAAAAAGAGATACGAAGAGAAAGAAATAACCAATCAATAAAAGAAGATGAAACCATTCTGTTTCAATAGAGGTACAAAAAAGGGTTAGGGGCAATAAAGTAGGTAAAGTGGTTAAATTTTGCAAGCTATTCCAACCACTGCTTGATCTGATTCCAAGAGCCAAAGAAGAATGAATACCACACAGAAGAGTCAAGACCAGGCTGCCTAATATAATGTTTAAGCAATCCATTCCGGATCTCCCGAATTGGTAGAAAAGTTCTAAGATAGGAAAAGCAGAAAAAAGACAACTTATTTGAATAAGCCAGTGACCTAGCAATTGTCGAAGTAGGATTTTGGGCAAGCAAGAAGCACTGAAATAATACAATTCAAGTGTACCATCTTCTTGCTCAGTTCGAAAAAAAGGTGCAGAAAGAAAAGAAAACAACAGAGAGATCCAAATCAAACCTAAATAGAAATGACATAAAAAGTCTGCTTCAAAACCTAGCATTAAGGGCGTTATGACAATATACAAAAGGAATAAAGAAAAAGTCGTGATTGGGGTGGAGGAGAAGATCCGTTTATAATAGAGTTCAAGAAAGAGTCCTCGCATTTCCTTACTTCTTCCTTCCTGCGTCGTTATTCACTTCAAGACTGGTTCTGAACGCGGCCTAAGATTCAACCAAGGTCGACCGACCAATAAAGAATTCTTATAGACTAAGGAGCTCCTTAGATAGGCTTACTAAAAGACTGACTGGAATTCTCATATTCATTAGGCCAGCCGTCAGAAAGAGAGGTGCGCAGAAGGAGACATCTAAGAAAAGTGTGAATGCTAAGAGAAGAGATGTTCGCAATTACTACCGGAATCCCCCCCCCCACCCTTGAACTAAAGTGGCCCATCACTGCCTTCCTACCTTCTTTACTTAGGCTTCCAACTGAACCTCATAGCCTTCTCGACCTAGCTAGCAGAAGCGAAGCGCTTGAAAAGCACGTAAAAAAAACCTCCTGATTATTTTCACGGGGCAAGAGTCCACCAATCGAAGAAGAGAGGATTAGCATACAAAGAAGAAAGAGTCTTCCATTATGCTTTTTCTTAGCAGTCAAGTAATGGTGAGCGGAAAAAGACTGGAACTCAGAACATCTTGCTGAAGACCTAAGAACTCAGGCTTTGATCAGTCGAGGGGACGACTCCGCCTACCCGGCCCGCTCTCTAGCCGACTGATGCCCTTCATCATATAAGAGAGAGAGAAGGTCTCACATTAGAGATGAACGATGAAAAATGTTCTATAATCACCACGATGAGGCGGGTCCCCCTTTTAGTAGACTCCCCTATGAATATCAAAGCAGATAGGAGACGGAAGCGGAAGACTTCGTAGAAATAGAATCGACGAAGTTGGACAACCAAATAGAATGATAGATAGAGATCTCGATATATAGAAAAAGAGTAAGAAAGGGCTACGTACTCCCCGTGAAATGACTTTTCCACTTAGTCAAAGCGGAAAAGAAAGAGAAAGAGAAATGCAGGCCTGCTAATTAGAGTCCTTACTGCTGCTCCGTCAAAAAGGTCCAAAGGAAATTAGGACATTTAGGGCTAAGGCTTAAAGGGAGAAGTCTCGAACTGATCTTCATACTGGAATTAGTCAAATCGCCTTTCTTCGCCTGCCGCGGTCTATTAGTGCTGCACTTCCGCCCAAAGTCTCGAGGTGACAGGATTCGAACCTATGGCCCTCTGTACCCAAAACAGATGCGCTGACCAGACTGCGCTACACCTCGTTGCACTTTGAAGGTCTAGATCGACCCTCTCGATAATGAAAGCGAAGTCGCCCTATTTAAAGGAGGCGGAGGCTTCGAAATCCCCCTCCAGCGCTATACGTTTTGACCGGCCCTATCTTGCTATTGCTTGCAGGAGCGCTCGCATGTTTTTTCTGAGTCTTTCCCTTTCATTTAGAAATCCGGCGTTTTTTTCCCTTCGCCCTTTTACTGCTCAGAAGTGGGTTCGAACCACTGACACAAGGATTTTCAGTCCTTTGCTCTAACCAACTGAGCTACCTGAACGACTTTTTTTCTTTCGTCAAATCCTTTTTAGATGGAAACCTTCTCTATTCTGAATCCGCCTGCACTCTGAAGAAGAAAATCCGTCCTATCTTATACGATATTAGAAGTCCATTATGATTCATTGTCTTCTTATACGATATTAGAAGCCCATTCTGATTCATTGTCTTATATATATATAAGGTGGTCTATAGCCCTCTTTCTCTTTCCTATCCTTTTCTTCCTTTTCTCATTTTTCTTTCACGAATCACAGTTGATTCAACTATATCCATTCGTAGTCACATTCAACCATCAAACCGCGACTATCAAAGAAACTGCTTGTGTGCCAACCTGCTTTTTTAGCCTATAAGGAATATAGTTATATTGCCTTAGGGTATTCAGGATTCAATTCTTTTTGATCTCATACCAGCTTTCAATAGAAATCCATCTCTGCGACCGTTGGGTGAGAATTCAATCAGTTCTTCTCTCTTGCTCATTACTCTTGTTCAGCCTTCTGTCTCGAGAGATTAATCTATCAGTTTACTTTACTCCAAATCTTTTTTTTGGCTTTTCCTAAGTGTTGGAAGAGGTCGGATGAGAACCCCGTTCCTAGTGGTTTATTGGCGAAACTTCTTTCTATTTACGGTATATTCCAACAACTACTTTCTATATACTGAATACTTACGAGAATTTATTTCCTCTTTCGAGAGAGAGGCATCAATCCAAATATAGTAGAGGCAAGTATGAGTGCTTTCTTTCTTTGCCTACGAAGTTAGACTGATGGGGAAGGGCGATTGACCAACTGTCTGGCTTCGACCCAGGCGAATTCCTTAATCAATCCCCTTCTTTCAGTACTATTCTTTCAAGAGCTTTTCTTTCTATCGTGAAAAAAATCAAAGATTGACACATAGTCCGTTTTTGTTCTCGTCCTTCTTTTTTCTAGAGCAAGCAAAGCGAGAAGGGAAAGGTATTCAGTCAAGAGCCTTAAATAGATTTCAGCAAGAGAAAGAACTTGAATTCTTTCTTCTACGGGATTATTAGATCGAATTAAGAAAGTCCATCATAGGGTCTGTCTGAACTGATTCGTAGTCTCGGAAGTGAACACCAAGTCTAGAACTAGAAAGACTGATTTACCTCTTCGGCCCCGCATTGACTCCTCTCAGTAGTCTATTTTCCCACTTCCATCCTCCCTTTCCTCGGATGCGGGAAAAATAATTCTAGATGCTAAAGTGTCCTTCCCTTGAATAGTTCACATCTTACAAACCTCATTCTAGGGTGGAATCGGTTCTTCCCTCTGAGGAGTCTACTGACTAAATAGAAGTCTCAGTCTTCTCTCTGCCCCGGTCCTGCACTAGCTAAAGAAAGAAGTCCTACTCAGCAGATAGGGAAGCCTCACACCAAAAAGCGGCGAACCCTGCCTTGACATGCTAAGAAGAATATATAATAGACTAACTAAAGTAAACCCTAAGGGAAAGGAAGCGAGCCTATAACTAAGGCGAGGGAGTGGAAGGTAGGAAGAAGGTCTACTTTCTTAGTTCTGTCCTCACCCCAGAATCAGTCTATATGGTACTTTCTGTCTTGATTTTTTCATATGCCCCTTAGCCCTTCTCTAGCTGTTTTTCTCTCGTTCGTGGGCTCATGGAATGTGAGAAAAGAGTTTCTGTCTATAAGAGTTCCCTGGAACTGACCTTCCCTTTGTGAATTCTTTTCTCCTGGCACCTGCCCTTTCTAGTTGACATCTTGGCATAAGAGCATCTCCTCTATTCAAGGCTTCCTGCAATTTATAACCTAAAGAAGAAAAAGTGCCTAGTTAAAAACGGATCACTGTAGTTTTGGATTCCTCCGGTGCAATAGCTCGCATCTGTCTTCTAGCTGGCATGAACTCTCAACGGGATAAACTTGTTCTAACACATAATTATGATTTACATCTTTAGACGAAGCTTTCAAAGACCTTGATTTCGATTGAAGGATGGCCTAAAATCACACCGACTTTTCTTGCTTTCTTTCCTTCAGTAGACTCTTATTTCGGAGCTTTTCCTATTCAGGATAGAAAGTGGTTCTCGAAGAAGGCTTAGACTAGGAGAGTGAGGAGACTGACTCGACCTATCTACTAGAATATAATATTTCAGTTCACCCGGACCTCTAAAGAGGAATTCCAACCAGGTTCAACTTTCGTCTTTTCTAGGGCCTAAGCACCTCGAGGTCTGGAGCCAGCTCATACTAAAGAAAGAGAAGAACAAAAGAAGGGAAATGGAATGAAATTCGAAAGACCAAAAAGAGCACCATTCTTCTTAGATGCCTCCCTCTCCTGGCTTATTGATGGGCGAGCCTTTTTTATATCCTCTCCTGCTGCTTACTTAGTCCGAGCACCATTCTCAAGTGGATTATAGCTTTGTCGACTAGCTCCGCTCCCTTTCCAAATGAACAAGTGCCAAACTTTCGACTAAGATCCCATCTTTAAAGATCCATACCCAGTGGTTTAGTCAATCGTCACAAATAGAATTCAGAATTGCGTGGGAGCAAGCCCTATCAATAAAATAAGGGGATCTCACCTCTCTTCTTCTGTCGGTGTACATCCGAGGGTTATAATAGAAATGGTCAGAAAAAAAGCTACTTAATAAGAACCCCCTTATCCTGAAACTTCCCAACCTTTTTGGCCCCTAAAGGACTAGTTTTCTTTCTTTGTATGTAGAGGCTGGCTCAAGCGAATTCCCAAGTAAATAGAAGGAGCTCACTTAATAGATAAGCTTAAGGTTGATAACTAGGCAAGAGAAAGAACTCCTTTTCTGAAACTCCTGCGTACTGTGTCCGTGAACAACGGATTCTCTTTCTCGTTTACATGAGGAGGATCTCTTACCAGCAATTCGTCTCGAGAGATCAAAAACACGCAAGAAAAACATATGTCTGGGTCTGGTATTTTCTCTGGAACTGATAGATAAGTCCACCTAAGCTGACGGAGTCTTTTGAAGCCGACACAGATGAAGGAGATGAGTCTATCTAGTTTTCTTTTCTAAGGTTGGTATGGGAAAGAAGAGAATTCTCAAGCCGATGCAGCTATGAAGTAAATTTCGTATCAGGATAAGGTAGCGATCTCTTCTATTACCTATACTCTCCATGTTATTGGCATAAGGAAGACCCGCGGGGATATGGTTAGGCATAGGGAAGAGACTCCCTAGTGCTTTGGATAGCATTCCTAAGGTCTTCTTCACTCTATCAGAGGATGAGAATCGAGCTGCTTTCATAGAGGACAGGGGCTGGGTTGGGTATATGCCGACAACAAGTTCAATGGCACCAAGAGCCGGGTCCTCCGCATGGAAAGGCAAGAAAGTGAATCTGTATTTACTAGAAAGTTTAGTTAGATTCAGATCGTTGGGAAGGGCATAAGGTTTTAAGTATTGATTCAAGGCAAGGCTAAGGCTAGAGCAGTCAAGAGATAGATCATAAGAGCAGGCAAAGCAGTAGAAATAGGAAAGGAAAAGAAAAAAGACCGCAGACATAGGAAGCACTGCAGACGAACTTGCGGAATTCATCAATCATTCGGCAATCGAAGCATCACAGGCAGGTGACAATACATATGAATAAGGGATGGGCGGGCTAAGGCACTCTTTCCTCGACTGAGGAGTATTACTTCATGGCATAAAAAAAGAGGGTCTACTTAAATAGAGTCTACTACGGCTTAAGCAGTAAGTTAGAGGGGGCAGAATCCCATAAATAAGGAGGGGTCTATGACCTGTCTCAACAATGAAAGGCAAGGGAAGAAAGTCCTAAATCATCCATTTCTGTTTCTAAGAAGGTACCAATGGAAGATTTCCGATCGACGACGAAGGTCCATCGAAGAAGGTCTGAGCGACTAAGATAAAAAGAGAAGTACTAAAGCAGACGCGGTGAACAAATCACGAATGCCGTCAATAGTTCAGAAACAGCAATGAGCTGACAAGTGCAGGATAAAGAGAGGGCCATAGCCAGTGATGGATCAGAGAAAGATGGTATGAGAACGAAGAAGACGTCAAAGTGTCTACTTTAGACATAGGGGCTGGTTCAAGCCAGTTGCATTCCGTAAGAACAATATTTGAAGAGGGTCTTTCCTTCTCCTGAACCTTCGACTTGCTTTCCAAGCTTTGCATGACTCCTATTCCCCTTTCTTTTTTTCCAAAGAATGGCCTTCCTTTTCGTCATTTTTGCCAACTTTAGTCTCTCTTTTTGACCTAGATTACATATGACTTTTTGGAAGACTAAGTCTCCCGCTATATATTCGATGAATAGATTCCGAGCCCTAAGCACTCGGATGACAGAAACTTCTCTTACTTAAAGATGAAGAGGGAGCACTTTCAAGACGGAGCTTAGATCCGATTTTCAAATGCATGAGTCTGATTCCCCTTCGTTCACTAGAGCTAGAGTGCAATTCTTTAAAGCTATTAGCTTTCCCTATTATGCATGTGAAATAGCATTCTATCTTCGCCTGGAACCGTGAAAAGAAATCCTTCCTTTGAAATGCCTTCCTAGAAAAAAGTAGACCTGGGCCCTGAAAGCTCACATCATCAATGGATGTCCCTGAAGAAATGGATGGCCGGAGACATGAGATCCCATGGTGGGTGGAAGGAGGTGAGAGAACCGAGGAGGATAGCTACCTACTCCTTGACCTCATGTCAGAGAAAGCCTTTGAAAGTTTCATTGACTTTCGAGCGAAAGGTCTTTCGTGAACAAGGGCTAGATTCGGATTAGTGAAAATCGAAGTCGCCTCATTCGTCTTTTTCCCTTATTAGCCTAAGAGCGCTTACTTCCAGAGCCGCCGACTACGGAGGAAATGAAAAGCTTTTCCCCTAAATGCGCATTACCTTCCTTATGTGTCCTTATGTGCATGTGGGTCGACTATTGTGGCATTTGTCCTCTTTTCAAAGTTTCCTTTTTGGATTTGAAATATAAAGAAAGGAGAAAAATCTAAGCAAGCCTAGTGGAGGAAAAAAGAATCCTAAAAGTAAGCAAGTACTTGCAAGCGATTCCACCGAAAAGACGAAGAAATGAGCTTTCTTTGTTAGCACTTGAAGGCTCTGAACATCTTCCTTGGAAAGTACTAAGAGACCTAAGCTTTCCGAAGCAAGGAAAGAAAGAATCTCCTTCGCTCTCTTCACTGAACTCCGTAAGGATCTCGCCCATAGGAGCATTTTCTGAGAAGCAATTCGCTAATAAGGTTATTTTGAAATTTTATGTGGGTCGTCCGTCGCTCTTCGTTGTTCGCGATCAGATTGCGAAGACTTGGAACTTCAAATGCTCCTTCGTGGTGGGTCTTTTGGATCCAAGACACGTCATGGTTCATTTTGCTTCCGCGGAAGATGCGGATGAAAAAAGAAAACCTTGGCATTAACACATCCGATGTATGCTCGCGTTTGTGTGGAAATAAATGTCGCCCGTGAGTTACCTTCGAAAATCTGGATTGGCACGTCGAAGGAGGAAGGGGGCAACCACTAGATTTCGAGGGAAATATTCATTACTGTGAGGGTTGTGGTCTTTTGGGTATCTCCAGGATCAGGGTCCAGGTTGTAAAATACTTTCTATCAGGGTTTTATTAGTAAATTCTGGGGTTTGCGGTTTCTTTTCCTTTTTTCATTTTAGAATGTTTGTATTTGACTTCTTGTTCCTTCTTCTAAAGCAGTTCGAGTGAAAAGTGAGAGAAAGGGACTGTAGAAATGGGATTGTCCCCGGTTTTTGTCACTCTTTCTCCTCCAGGCATTCGACCATTCATCCTTATCCCTGCCATTGCTTCGGCAGAAGATAAAAATGAGTCCCCGGGTGCAAAACCATAAAGAGAGATTGCATGACATCCACGATCATGCCTTTCCAACCACAATATTTAGGTGAATTCAGATCAGAATGGAATCTTCTTTACTTATTGAAATACCGCAGTCGTGGGTCAAAGAAGGAGTCAATCTTCTAAGGTCGGTGAAGGCTAACTTCGGTACCTGTACCTTCGATTGATTCTTCGACTGGCTAAGAAAGAGAATCAACAGGTTACGAAATAGAACTTGAAAGTCCAACCAACCCGCCTGGGACTCCTGACCTTAACTTAATCTAGGTCCAATATCGAAGAAGAGGACAAATCCAGAATCAAGAATCGGACAGGAGAGAAAGAAGAAGAACGAATCGAGCAGAAGGACTGAAATCGGAGGGGTTCTTTTCGGGTTTTAGGGAAAGCTGCTTAGATGAAAAAGAGCTGGTTAGCCATTCAGAGGGGCTTTTTTTGCTTCAACCATCGATTGCTATTGAGTTGGAACTCTATTACTATGACTTCTGCTCCGGTCGGAACTCTATTAAGGAAAAGGAGGAGACATCGCCCCCTGTTTACGAGGCACCGCGGGATAGACATTCCAGAGTTTGAGTTCTATGTTCAGATGAAAAATTCCTTTTCGATAACATACGTTGGTCTAGCTTAATATCCCCCAGTGCCCTTAAGATTAAAAAGGCGAGATAGGCTCTGGGATAAGGGACCGGATCGTGCACGGAATCAGGGCTTTGAGGAGCCTTAGCCGTCCATTTCATTTATTCCCTCCAAGTAGCCTATAACTTATGATTTGTAAACTGAGGAAGTCAGAAAAAGTTCTTACGATCAGACTCTTCGCGCAAGAAGAAGACCAGGTTCATGGATGCCCACCTAAAGGTTCCTGAAGATCCAGATGAAAGAATCCATTAAGGGGTCCCCTAGCTCCTTCTTGATTTCATTCGGATTGGACAAGTCCTTTTATACCTAGCCGCTATCAACGCTATCAATTAGGGGAAAAGCCCATCCAATTCATTCCTTCTAGGGGCTTTCGCAAAAGCTTTTGGGATAGATCTACCAATATCTCCCTTAGGCTGCTATGGATGTGACATGGGTACGGGGAAATCTCCCAGGCATTATGCTCTTGGTGAGCTGCTCGGCGGCAATAGAATGGCTTTAGTGAACCATAAGTTTTTGCACACCAACTATAATCGGAGGAAATAGGAGCGTAACGGGCAAGTGCAAGCGAAAGGAAAAAGTGACTAATCGGAAACGCCGGTTTTTTTTTGAAGGAGCATTAGAGAGGAATCCCTTTGTCTTAGCTCATATAGCCGGCGGATTGCTTTTCATAGCAAAATTGGAAAGATCAGAGTCGACATTCTTGGATGACTCTCTCTTAAATAAGAGAAAGAAAAAAGGCTGCCTTAGGTTTAGGAGTTGAGAAGAGTTCTCTGCTTTCAGAGCCGTCTTTCGTACCAAAGGGTTGAGACTTTTCTTTCTGATCCGTTGGCACGCACTGGGAAGATAAAAAAGAACCTATAGGGTAAGGAGCAATAGACGTAGCCCTAGAACCAATCTTAGACCCAGCATAAGGTCTCTCTTTATTTTCTTTCCTTCGATACAGTGTAAGTAGTTGTACTAAGTCGCAATAGACTCCATTCTCTAGTGGGAGTTAGCCCTATGGGCTTTTTCGTTTTCCTTACCTTAGCCTCGCCATCGATCTGGAACCTTTGAGACTAGAGCATTTATGTCCCGCCTCAATCACTGACGCCAACCTACCAGGTCATAAGTGAGCATATGCTGGAACCACGCTGGAAAAACCCAGTCCGAGAGCTCTTTCATAATACCCAAGGTACTCATTGCAAGCCTTATGAGCTTTAAAGACTACCCTTTCTTCTAGAAGAGAGATTCTGAATGAGCTTAGATAGGAAGGAGCTTAGTGAAATCATTATGGAAATAAGTTAGTTTGAGCCAGAATTCACTCTAAGAAGGAGAAGCCCTTCAGCCAAGAAGAGCAGACCCGATTTCCGGATGCACCGCTCTTTCTATTTCTAAATAGGATGTGAGCCTCTTTTCTCAAGAAAATGCAGAAGTGATTTAGTACGTAAAAGGTTTTTCCTTGCCAGAGTGTAGCTCGAGACTAGAGTTCCTAAAGCAATTTACCTTGGCCTTGAGCCTCCTTCATCGCCTTGACTTGATTCGGATAAGTCTAAGTCAAAGTAAAGACTTTCGTTTGCCGGGGAAGAATAGAGGGGTCAGGGCAATAGGTCAAGGTCGATAGCCAATCGAGTAAGCAAGGGAAAGAAAGAGATTGACGCAGCTTAACCCTTTTCTCCCTGAGGGAGTGTTGGCATTTGATCCCTTAGTGAGTACTGGCATGGCATTTCAGTCTTGCTCTGACTGGAAAAGCCCCTCCTTCTAGAAATAGGAATTCCTCTCTTCCTTCCATTTAGTAAGTGCTTTCTTTTCTTTCACCCCGAGCCCTTTCTTAGCTTCGTAGCCACGAGGTTTCTTTGAGATTTAAAATCCCCTACCTAGGTAAGTTGTTAAAGGAAAGTAATCAATCAACACAATCTTCGTGAGTGATTCCATTAGCTATAAGAGGGCAATTTTTACAGAGTATTTCTTCGTCTTACCTAAAGGCCATTTCATTCATCTGGTCTTTTCCTCAGTAGACTCTTAGGTACGGTGTACATGGAAGGAATTCGATTACGTGCGTGATGCGCCTTCTGGCCTAGATTCTGTTACAATCTTCGTCGCACACCACATCCCGCAATCCCAATCATAGTAGAGGAAGGTCCTTCATATGCTTTATCCAGTCAAAGTGAATACAGACGGGAGTGCTTATATAGAGAGAGATTAGTTCCGCCCTGGACTAAATTGGTCATTTAGGTGGATTGATCCCTGTATCGCTTCGCACAGGCAAAGTGAATCAGAATATCATAGAGTAAAATAGGGTTGAAGCTTCCTTCTGCGCAGTCAACGAAGTGATAACATCTTTCCACTGCATAAGTAGGTTCGCCTTATGGGGGGAGGCTCCTCTCGTCTGGGTACTGGTGAACGGCGTGTCACTGCACTCCGCTTCTATCATTCATTCTTCGGTTATGGTTCTATCATGAGGACTTCTTTTGCGGCGAATGGACTTCGTTAAACCTCTAGCTAAAGCATTTTACAAAAGCGAGAAAGATAGGTATTCCAGACTGGAAGCATCCACTGATGGCCTTAGATAAAGAAGTGAACTCATCGCCTAGTGAACGGGAGTGGCAATAGAAAAGAAAAAGAGCGCGAGAGCTAGACCTTCCCATCACCGCAAATAAGGACGCCTACGCCGACAGAAAATGCTTTCCTCAAAGCACTAAGACAAAGAGATGGGCTATTATGGGGATTCAAAGACTTTGAGAGAGCTCCCTTCTGCTTTCTTTCTGCATCATCTGAACTCCTGGTGGTCAGTCTTGCTCCTCCTATCGCTTGCTAACGGAATGCCAGAACTAGTGGATGCTGGGTTCCACTCTCATAGAGAGTGCAGATCTTCAACTATGCTTGCTATTTCGAATTCATGATCACGATAAGGACCAAAGATTCTTGCTGCTATAGCTAGTGGATCGGAAAAATTGTCCAAGTCATTTCCTCAAAGGTGGAAGGTTGAACTCGACTAATGGAAGTAAGGGAAGAAGCATTTCTAAGTAAAGCTTCGTTAAACTTTCTTTCCAAGAGCCAACGAAACTACTAGGGTAACTTTTCCCGTCTTCAAAGTGGAAGATTGTCGAAGGTGAGCTTAAAGACTGGCAGTTGGCCATGGGTTCTGAGATAGTCTTGCTGGGATGCCTATCTAAATCTTAGGCTGTCTGGTCTTTTAGGTAAGGTCAATAGAGCTCTTTATCCCTTCACGGGGGCTTATACACTTTTAAGTGCAAAGGGAGGAAAAAGAAAGCATACATAGATAACGATCCTAGGTCTCATGAACAAGAAAGAAATAGATTCATTCACCACATGAAGAAGAAATGCTTTCATTCTCTCTTACTAGCCCCATTCTAGAGGGCCATTCACCATCCTTTACCAGGTGAGTACCATGTCTTCGTATGGCCGCAAGTCCACCCCGCATCTCAGCTCATATCTAAGCGTCCTACTTTCTTTTCTTTTTTTCTCTCCTTTCGTGTATTAGACCATCTCTTCATCTTATGGAAAAGCCCCTTATTAGTTAAGGTAAGGCTGAGGCAGCTTGAATGAGTGCCGAGTGGGATCAATAGCAAGCGAATGGCGAGATAAGCTTATTAAGGGGGAGCAGCGTCCTGCTACCAACAACTCTCTTTACTCGCGCGGATAACTAATCCATCCTTGGGCCAGAAAGATGGATCGAGGAAGAAGGCGAGAAGGTTGGACCTAATTTCCATTCACTATGAGAAGTACTGGGCAAGCAATCTCATCAGGAAGGTTGAACTAGACTAGAGCTCTTGGTTACTTAAGGGGACATTCGTAATGTCTGAAGTTATTTTTCTCATTAAAGACCGGACAGGTAGTGTAAGAGGGGGTAGAAGAAAGCTTAATCTAGTTTATCCAATCTACCTTCTCAAATATACTTAGAGGAGAATCTTATCCAATCTCCCTAGTAAAGCATCTAGAAGGGAATCTTTCTTTCATAGTCGAGGACCTTTTCTACTATCTATCTTTTCAACTATCCTAACTCTCTCTCTCTATATCAAATCTTTTCTGATCTCCATATATATATTCAAGTCTCTTTTCAAATATATAGCAAATCTATACATATTTGAGAATCCTTTCATAGAATCTCCGTCCTAAGTAAAAACCTAAAAGCATCCTACTTTCTTCCTTGCATTCTAGCATTTCAGATGTTCTTTCTTTATTGGCAATGCCCTTATATATATACTTTCGAGAGAGTTTCCGTTCGTTTTTCTTAGTTCGTTGAAGGATTCTCCCCGCTTATCCCACGTCTTCTAGTCTTCTGGATCAATGCTTCCTGAAAGTAATGTCTATTCCTCAACCTAGACTTTCTTTCTTTTTCATGGCTCAAAATAAGATAAAAGAAGAAAGAACCTAATCCTCCTTTGTGCGAATTCTTATCTATCAGCCTATTTCTGACTTCTCTCTCTGTCTCTTTCTCTCGGTAAATTTTAAATGCATGCATGACTAAGCTTTCGCTCTAACTCGTGCTGCAAGCCAGAGCTTAATCATCAGTGCTGATCTTTCATTGCATTTGCTCGTTTTCATTGCAGTTTGTTGAGACATTGTTGTCCACTTTCCGTTAGTAGGGAATCAATAATTCGGGATCTAAGGGATCTTTGTAGAAGGTTTCGAGGGCTTCTTTGTCATTAGTCTAGGTTTCTTGGTCATAAGTCTAGGTATAGGAAAGCATCTATGCTAATTCTTTTTCAATCTTTAGATGCAATTGTTAGGGTTCGTCTGATTTAGGAGTCTCAATCTTTTGCAAATGTGAATGGTTGTGCAAGGTGAATGGACTTTCTCTTTCTGGGGAATCATTTCTGCCCGGACGTTCTCTCTGCCCAGAAGTCCTTTTCGACTTTCGACTCCCCCTGTGATCTCGTTCGAATTCGTTGTCCTTTTCTAGTTCCAAGACTACTTTTCTTGAGGAAGTCATCTTTCTATATTTCTATTTTCTAATTCTCTATTTTCATTTTCTAAATCACATAAAAGAAGGCGATGTTGAGAAGGACATGTTGATCTTTTTCTTTTCTCTAAATCATATAAGAGAATCTCTTTCTCTTTGTATTGTAATAGCTTGACTTCTTTTCTGAATTACTAGCGGACGGATGGAATAGCGTAACCACGGATGGACTATATTTCTATAAGAGGGCTTGAGGGATTAGATTGATGGTCAAAAGGAGAATGCTTGACCGTATTATTTGCATTCTCTCTTTGATTGCTATTGGAAGCGCCGGTTCTTAATAAAGTCCTATTATATTATAGAAAGGCTAATGAAAGAAGAAAAGTATATGCTAGATTTTATCAAGAATTTTCGGAATATTGTGGTAGACTCTTTTTTTAACTGTACTACATGGCTCAAAAATATCGCAGGAGGGTCGGGGATTCGAGAAGTCGAAAATCCCGAGACTGCCGACGTTATGCGAGAAATAGACCTTCTGCGAGAAATAGACGTTATGCGAGAAATAGACGTTATGCGAGAACTAGAAAAAAAAAATACGCACGACTTTATCCTGCCTGCGCCCGCGGATGCAGCGGAACCATGGCAATTAGGATTTCAAGACGGAGCAACTCCTATAATGCAAGGAATAATCGACTTACATCACGATATCTTTTTCTTCCTCATTATGATTTTGGTTTTAGTATTATGGATCCTGGTTCGCGCTTTATGGCTTTTCTCCTCGAAAAGGAATCCAATCCCGCAAAGGATTGTTCATGGAACTACTATCGAGATTCTTCGGACCATCTTTCCTAGTATCATCCTGATGTTCATTGCTATACCATCATTTGCTCTCTTATACTCAATGGACGAGGTAGTAGTCGATCCCGCCATTACTATCAAAGCTATTGGACATCAATGGTATTGGACTTATGAGTATTCGGACTATAACAGTTCGGATGAAGAGTCACTGACTTTTGACAGTTATATGATTCCAGAAGATGATCTAGAATTGGGTCAATTACGCTTATTAGAAGTGGACAATAGAGTGGTTGTACCAGCCAACTGTCATCTACGTCTTATTGTAACATCTGCTGATGTACCGCATAGTTGGGCTGTACCCTCCTTAGGTGTCAAATGTGATGCTGTCCCTGGTCGTTTAAATCAGGTCTCTATTTCGGTACTACGAGAAGGAGTTTACTATGGTCAGTGCAGTGAAATTTGTGGAACAAATCATGCCTTTATGCCTATCGTCGTAGAAGCGGTTTCGATGAAAGATTATGCTTCTCGGGTATCCAATCAATTAATCCCCCAAACCGGGCACTGAAAGATAGATTTCAATGGGTACTGAAAAAGCACTAAGACAGTTGCGCTCCAGATAGTAATAGTACTAGATGAGCTCCAAGTCCAGAAGGTTCAAGAAAACGGCTGCGACAAAAGAAATCCGATGCAGAAAGAAAAGGGATGCGAGTTAGCTATATAGAATAAGCGCATTTCTCTCTTCTCATGGAGGGAACTAATGAGCTAACGTTTAGGCTTTCCTCCATCCCGGCACTTATTATATGACCTCGTCTTCCTTCTTTTAAGCTTCTAGCAGACGAATAGAAGAGAATGAATCTTTATGATCGGATCCAATACCAAGACGACTTCTTTCTCAGGAAGTGCCGCAAGTACTTGAGAAATTCTGGAATATCATGCCCCACGACAGATATACTGACCGACAAGATCAATAGTAGAAGAAGGAAGGGAATGCGCTGGTGCCTTGGGGCAGAAGCTTCGGTTTGCTTTAGTTTAAGGAAAATGCATCTCATGCCATGGTTCTTGTTTGCGTATCCGCGGTTGGTCAACTATTAGTTTCCGCTGCAAGTGCTTGAGAATGAATAGGAGTAGGAGCTGTGATCTTAGCAATTAAATCAGAGTAAGCTGTTCTCGAATAAGCTCTTAGCCTTGAGGTTTGGATTGCTGCAGGTCTAATAGTCGACGAAAGGACAACAGTTTTCTTAGATAAGCTACTTCGTAAGCAAGTGCCAAAGAGTATTTCTTTCCCGAGTGTGAGATAGAAAGTAGGGCCCTGTAAAGATAGTTTTTCTCTAGCTAGTTAACGTTCCAGCACCAATAGACAGTGCCGGAGAAAGCGATCGTATTCCCCATTGCCTCGAAGGTCTTCAGGTAATTGAGTCGTTGGAAGCATGCCATAAAGTCCTTGGCGGGGAAATAACATCAGTTAGAACGCTTGCCTCTTTTCTGTAGTATGTCCATCGAGCGAGAGTATAGTTTGTACACCTAGAGGACGCCGGTTCGGTTCCTTGGTCTAGCCGGAAAGGAAATAGATTTTCCAGTAAATATAAGGGAAGTCAGGTACTCGTATAGGAGTCTGGTCAGATCCGAAAGTCCTTATTCAACTACGCGTACCCCTACAACCCACACTTGCTTTCCAACATCTCCGATCGCCTTGAAAGTCAGACCTTCCTTTCCGGGTAGTGAGTCACTTCAACCCTTGTTAAAGCTTTTCGTCTTTCTCCTTGTATTGTAGCATTCCGCTTTTGGTTAGCCGGTAGTGCAGGGGAAGTCAGTCTTTCAACTTCCTCTTTCTAGTCCCGCTTTCAACAGCAGGATTGGATATGATTGGTGATACTCCTGTGCAGTCTCCGCCGGGCCAGCAAACCATCGCGGATTCGATCGCAGGCGTCTATCCTGTAGCACATGGCTGACTCCGAGTAGCCTACATATACATATGCACTATGTCTGAAAGGAACTGTGGCCTACCCGCCCTGAGAGACCCCCTTCTCAGGGACAACCGGTAACTTAAGACCAGCGGATCGGGGAAGGGAGAATACGAGAGAGAAGACTATCTGGGGGTTGATAGTAATCTCATACCTTTCGGTAGTCGATTTTCGAGGTCATACACAATTACACTGTTCTCCGCTTCGGTCCGACATAAAGTAAAGGGTCCAGTGATGAGTGGAACTTGCGATCGGTCAATCCTCATTCACACGTTCATCCGAGTATCACATCTCTGTCCCCTTCAACTACTGCTCCTCGAAGCAAGGAAGTGAGAGCACCAGGAAGAGCGGATAGGTTGTTTGTGAAAGAAGGGCTTGTTCTCGAATAAGCTCTTTGGCACATCTTCTTAGGTTAGACCGGGTAGAACAAGAAGTGAGGGAGCCTGGCGGAAACGTGAAGGTGCAATACCTAGCTGCTCAATCAAAACCGACGATAGATGTGATGGATGGAGGGAATCGAATCCGCTGTGGAACTAATAGAAAAAGGCTCTTTGCCACTGTTAGCAGTTAGCAATTGAATCAGAAGCATGGAATAGGACAAGGTTTACGTTATGCCTTAATCTAAGAGGAGTAGGAGTTCAAACAACTTATAATCGTATTCGGTGAAATAAGATTCTAGGTTCTTTTTGGAAACTTGCTACTAGTTCTAAGCTTGCAGATCAATTCAAGAGCTTGCCTTACTTAGTATGAATCCCTGATTCAAATTCAATAGCAGAAATAGCAAAGGCGAAAAGACGAGATCCAGTGGTCTAAGGGCTGCTGGAGGAGGAACCGTTCTTAGAGTGATCGTACACGTAATGATGGCATATCAGTAAGCCTTGTTGAATCAGTAAGCGGGCCTAGTCCCGTAAAAGCTGTTCTCTGGTCTTGTTGGAATAACCGTAGGAGCTCTAAGCCTATCAGCCCTAAGCCTATCAATCACTATCCGCTCTTGGCTTACCGGTCTCCTGGTCCGATGAGCTAAGTTCCAACGCTAGTCAAGGATAGACTTAGCCAAATAATGTCTTTCACGAGATTCAATGTTATGTGCTTGGTTGCGATCCTTCGATCCCATTTTTATGTATGGAAGGAACTGGTAGTTGATAAGCTGCCAACCTCCTGAATTGAGGCTTCTGTAGGTAGAGTTTCCTGCGTTCGACTTTGAGTTGGATTTTTCGTTTATAAAAGCTGTTACTAGTTCCGACTCCCCGGTTTAGGCCTGGTAATTGGTAGTTATAAGGTATCAGTGTCGCTACTAACTATAAGTAATTTCCTGCGCAGAAAGCGGAGAGACAGTCAATAGACTGGCCAAAAGGAAGAGCATCTGGGAAGAGGCTGGCTGCTCTCCAACATTTCACAAAGAATTGAGTGGTTTTTGCTCCTTGTCTTTAGTTAAGCGAGTGGCTTTACGCTCGCTTCTCTCTCTCTTATAAGGCAGTGAAAACTGTAGCTTGGAGTAGTCCCGATCTCTACTTCATAATCAACTATACAAAAGTCCCTTCTTCTCTTCTACTAGTCCTGTGGAACTACCAACTACTCTTTCGTGGACTGATCCATCGATTCCGGACTGGTAAAAGACTATGAGTGAGACGTTGCCAGGGGTTTCTTCAATTGATCCACATCGACCAACAAAAAAATCATTCCTTGCTGTGGAAAAGCTGTTCAAGTTGAAAAGCATAAAGGTTGAAGGAAATGCACCTTCTCCGGATTCGATGCACACATTGCATCTCTATACGAGAATCCTAAGTCCAGTGATGGGACAGCACTCTCTCCGGTTTGATCGATCATGCACTTTTGCCATCTACTATGACTCGGGCGCTCAAAGCTAATATCTGAGGAAAAATATTGACTCTCGTATTTCGATTTAGACGAGCTATAGAGATTGCCCATAAATGAAAGAAGACATTTCACTCTGAATTCTAAAGAGTAAGGAGACCCTTAAGAAGAATGGAGATTTAAGTACTTTATGCGCCAGCCAAATCAAAGACCTTATATATTCTACTATTATATTAGAAGACTGGTCTAGTTGATGGGCGAATTGCTCCGTCATTGATGGCTTTCGAGACAAAGAGGCTGGAAAGTTATTCCCACCTTGAATTTCTTCATTTAAGTGTCAGCCCACCGCCACAGCCCCCTAGAATATGAATTTGATTGATTCAACTGAGCTCACCTCTCCTTATGGGCAGCTCATCGCCCCTCTTTATCCTGGCTAATCACCAGAGGAAGTGTCAAACCTTTTCCCCGAAGGCCAAAGATTGATCAGCGCACCCGACAAAAGATCAACGAATTCAGTTCAAAAGAATGTGCCTCTCCTAGCTATTCTCTTGGCACATTTGGTTAGCTTCATAGTGAAATACTAAAGGCAGTGCCCAAAAAGGGAAGGGCCTCATTCGAGAGTCCAGATGCTACTTTTCCTAGACAATGTTTCGCAGCTTGCCTTCCTTCGGCTGGTGGGTGGCCTCAGTCAATGGAAGGGATGTAAGGTAGGAGCGAGACTGCGGGTAAAAAGAGGTGGTCCCTAGCCGGGATCGTCTAACTATCGCTAGAGAAGGAAGTAAGCTCGTCCGGAGAATCCTTCTTCTTTTTTAGGTGGCCGGATCGAAAAGAGAAGTTCCATTACTCTACACTAAAGGGAGAGGGATATTGTTTTCGGAGAACCTCAAGGCGAAGAAAGGGAAGCAAAAAACCCCAGAGAGGAAGACTATTTCAGTCGACCAACCGACCCTCTTCTTACTCTCTTTCATAAACTCTCAGTCTTCTCATGACAGGAAGAGCGCTTTGGTTCTTCCGTACTGGTTAGAAGGGAAGAAATGGGAAGAATACTCGCGGTCAGTACTATAAATAAATAAAGAAAGGCTTTATTGTAATCGTGTCCGTCTTCGGCGACGGGATCAGGATGGACGCTAAAAAGAAAAAGACAAAGCCCTCTGCTAAGGTGCTAAAGAGGGAGATAGAAAGCAGCCTTATGCATAAATACTGCTGCATAAATACTGCGACTGGGAGTTTTGGTATTCATTCTGGCTTCAATTCTTTATTAGGATTAGGGGATATCGAAGATAAGGGTTCCCCCGCAGCTTCAGAGAGTCAATAAGGCCGACCCTTCTCACTAGTCAGACGATTGGCTCCCCGCACCCTTCTCCCCAGACATAGAGAGGGTAGAGGGTAATACTTTTGGAAAGATAGAATATGACCACGCGAACATAAGATTCAGTTACGATTGTCACTCCCGAGGGATTTCTCTATTCTCAATATAGTCAGGCATAGAATTCTTCGTCATTGGAGGGCCGGAGAAAAGGTTTTTCCCAGCATTTCCGTCAGAGTGCGGGACTGAGCCTTCCGAATAAGAAAGAAAAAAAGTGCTTACTCTCGTTGGAAAAATCAACGCACATCATATTGACTCTCTTTCGTCCAGATAGATAGAAAAGGGTTGGAGAGTCACTTTCATAAATTCTCTCCTTTCGAAATCTGCGCAAGGCGGCCCCCCCAGAACCAAGTTCCATCCCTCTTTTCCTCTCGTCGCATCACTTCCTATTCATGGGACCCGAGGGTTTTCTCAAGAGGTTCTCAACCAAGCGAGAAATCCTTAAGCCAGGTCAGTCAGTCAAAGCCTCCCTCTCGCCAGATTCAGAAGCTTTTTTATTGATTCAGGGCGCAAAATTCAATCAAGGCAAGGGCTAATACTTTTCCTGACGCTGAGTCATCCTATTCCAATTTCGCTATGCTAATGGAAGAGGAATCATTCTCAGATGATATGGACCGCCAAGAGATGAGCGAGAAGGCCCCATTGCTTAGGGCTCGCGCTCTGTCGCGCTTGGTGAACGAAAGAATCTTTCCTTTTATAATTCTTTCCCCCACAGACCTTTTCCCTCTTTCACCGAAGAAGAAAGAAGAATCTTCCAAGGGGGCAGAGACCTCAATTTCCATTTGATTCATTCCAAAACTTGCTTTCTTGCAGCAATATGATAAGTTTCTCGTGCTGGAGAGAAGAGAAAGCGGGAAAAAAGCTCTCTGATTCGGTCACCGAGCACTCGGACGAAGCTGGGATGAGCCCGTCGACGCTTATTTTGCTGCCCTCTAATATAAGAAAGGCTCCGTTATATTATATATATAGTATATATAGTTGGGTCCCGGAACGCTAAAAGGCGGGGGAACAAGAGGTGTCACGATAGGGAAGAGAAATCAATGACTATAAAGAATCAACGATTCTCTCTTCTTAAACAACCGATATCTTCCGTACTGAATCAGCATTTGATAGATTATCCAACCCCGAGCAATCTTAGTTATTGGTGGGGATTCGGTTCCTTAGCTGCTATTTGTTTAGTCATTCAGATAGTGACTGGCGTTTTTTTAGCTATGCATTACACACCTCATGTGGATCTAGCTTTCAACAGCGTAGAACACATTATGAGAGATGTTGAAGGGGGCTGGTTGCTACGTTATATGCATGCTAATGGGGCAAGTATGTTTTTCATTGTGGTTTACCTTCATATTTTTCGTGGTCTATATTATGCGAGTTATAGTAGTCCTAGGGAATTTGTTTGGTGTGTAGGAGTTATTATCTTCCTATTAATGATTATAACTGCTTTTATAGGATACGTACTACCTTGGGGTCAGATGAGCTTTTGGGGAGCTACAGTCATTACAAGCTTAGCTAGCGCCATACCCGTAGTAGGAGATACTATAGTGACTTGGCTTTGGGGGGGTTTCTCCGTGGACAATGCCACCTTAAATCGTTTTTTTAGTCTTCATTATTTACTGCCCTTTATTTTAGTAGGCGCCAGTATTCTTCATCTGGCCGCATTACATCAATATGGATCAAATAATCCATTGGGTGTACATGCTGAGATGGATAAAATATCTTTTTATCCTTATTTTTATGTAAAGGATCTAGTAGGTTGGGTAGCTTTTGCTATCTTTTTTTCGATTTTTCTTTTTTATGCTCCCAATCTTTTGGGACATCCAGACAATTATATACCCGCTAATCCGATGCCCACCCCGCCACATATTGTACCGGAATGGTATTTCCTTCCCATCTATGCCATTCTTCGTAGCATACCTGACAAAGCTGGAGGTGTAGCCGCAATAGCACTAGTTTTTATATGTCTATTGGCTTTACCTTTTTTTAAAAATACATATATACGTAGCTCAAGTTTTCGCCCGATTCACCAAGGACTCTTTTGGTTGCTTTTGGCAGATCGCTTACTACTAGGTTGGATTGGATGTCAACCCGTGGAGGCACCATTTGTTACTATTGGACAAATTTCTCCTGTAGTTTTCTTCTTGTTCTTTGCCATAATACCGATTCTGGGACGAGTTGGAAGAAGAATTCCTTCTTTTTACACCGATGAGACTGTCTGATTAGTAAGAAATTATAAGATCAATCATTGCTAAGTTAGTATTTTACTATTTACTAAGAATTGCTAAGTAAGTATTCGACTAAGCATTTCCAAGCAAGTATTTTACTAAGAATTGCTAAGCAAGTATTCCACGAATCATTCACAAGTTAATATTCCACTAAGCATTGCTAAGTAAGTATTCTACTAATCATTCACAAGCTTCGAACGGATATATGAACCAATTACTGTATATAGGTATTGGTTTATCCCCACTCAAATCCATTCGAAAAAGGAATATTGCTAACAAAACCATATCTTGGCTAAGAAGAACCCTTTGGACCATGCAGTCCACCCGAAACCCTTTAAATAGGAGTTAGAGCAGTAAGCCGCTAACGATAATAGCTTCCCAGAGCCAGAACCAGAACTTCATGGTCCCTTCACACACGCTACGGCCGAGTACGCTATTGTTGAGGTCGCTAGATTATAAGAAAGAGGGAAATAAGGTAGTTCACAAAGGAATAGAGGCGGAATAGAGACGGTCAGAGAAAAGGGCTTAACCTACCCCGGGATTCAAGACCACCTCCACTTTCGTACCGTGTGAATAATTCTATCTAAATAATTCTATCTAATAGGCAAAGAAAGTAAACAAGAAAGAAGCAATAAGGAGGAACCTATACGGAGAAAAGAAAGATGAGACGGAGAAGCAGATAGAGCAAGTGCCAGAAGAAGACTTCCACTACTCTCAATCAAGGGATAGATTTAGTACACTAGATATCGAATGAAGACTATCCAACATGAGGCACCTCTCACTGACTGAAAACTGATGATTAGCGATAGCCTATCCCGAACATCTGACTTCCCATTTCGTAGTCATCAGGCTGAGAACATTCCTTACTTACTATATGGAAAGCGAGAATGGGAGTTTCTCTCTCTGTGCAAGATCAGATCGGTCTTTCCCATAGAAGACGAAAGTCATTCAATAACATCTGCAAAACCAATGCTTAGGGCAATTGCAGTAGCTTTACCCTTAACTGCCACTATGGCTAGGAGATAGACTGAGAAAGCCTAGAAAGAGATAGATCAGCAAAACGAAAAGTCGAATCACCTATATCAAATGCAAACGAAGCCAAGTACGAACTAAAAGAAGTAGGATCCGGAGAAGACGAAAGTAAGTCCTTCCCACCCATCGGAAAACTAGGTCTTAGGGAGAGGGAGATAAAAGCATAACTTCTCGTACGTGATTTGAATCGAGAGAGGGCATAGTCTTAGTAGACCAATCAAGAGAATGAGCTCGACCAACCTGGTAAGATCGCATCTCGAATAAACCAACTTGTCTAATCACCCAATGTAGAATGATAAGATAGATACGACTACACTCTAGCCAAAGAGAGACTTATATCAGTCTGAGCAGAATGTAGACCAATCCCATTAAGAGATTTACTATACAACCCGGGAGGAGAGCATCTCCAAAAAACCTGTCTAAAATGAAAGCTCTGCCCTCTGTACTCTTCTAAATCACATAGAAGAAGAAACTGCCTATACCTGAGATTGACTAGTAGATCCGGCGAAAGGAGAGGCTCACCTAGAGAGACTTTCCCACTTCCGATCCATGAACCAGGTGATTGTGACTCAAGATTAGGCCCAGAAAGAGATAAGAAGATCTACGATAGATAGATGGGATAAAGGAAGAAATTCCCAAGCCAATGTAACGATTCCAAACGTTATCCTCAAAAAAGGAATTGGGAGGAAGTTTACTCGTAAGACCGATAGGAATAAGATGAGATCTAGATTCCATTGAGAAAGTAGAAATGAGATTATGCACGCAAAGATAGTCTATTAAAGGATTGTGACTCGTAAAGATCTCCGCCAAGAATTCTTATCCCCGAGAATTCCAACAACCTACTTTATAAATAATGCAGTGAGAAGTAGAGATCCCATTATTTCAAAAAGTAGAAGAAATGAAGTCATGGAACTTCTTTTACGTGATTGCAATCTCCTCCATCCTATAAATGAGAAGAGAAGCATACTTAGACTTTCCCCCGAAAATGCCCCGCCCGTAGCTTCCTTTGTGTCGTTGGGGATTTAAATCTGACTTTTTAGAGGGGAGAGGACTTAAGGCCAGATAGAATCTAAGCAGCTCTATGAAATTCAAGGAAGAGATGTTGGCAGTTTTATAGATATCACGGGGGAGGGAGCAGGAAGAAAGATGGAAATCGAATAGACATATGATAGAAAAGGTGGCGGTCGATGACTACGAATGAGAAGAAGTACGGTGATACTGATAAGAACTCCTTTCAAAATGTTGAAAAAAGATCGATTCATGATAAAAAGTGATTTCGATTCTTCGCGGCTGGTTCTGAATGCCGAGTTAGCCATCTACTGAGATGCCTTTCATTGTCAACAGGGGAAGGACCCCGCGCGAACGACTTCTTTTCCTTCTGCCAGGTCTGCTTCAACGAGCCGCGCACTCACAGACAGGAGAGCTAGCCTTGGACTACAACCGTGCTACCGACTCTTTAGCTCGCACCCGCAATGCCCGAATAAAAGGAACTTTCTTTACCGGAAAGTCTTATTGCTGCGAAGGTAATCTGGTAATCTCTATTTGCCATACCTAGGTTGAGTTAGCCTTTTCTTTGAGGAAGATGTGCCATTAGGTCTAAAAGACTTTATTATGAGAAGTCTCTCCCACCCCAGCTATTGAGGAATCTAGAACCTTCTAACCGAATTTCATAACCTCAGTTATTTATTCGCGTAAATGAAGGCAGGCTAAAAAAAGCGCACATCGTCCAAAGAACTGTCATGAGTATGCTTCACCCCTTTCGATTCCGACAATTTCACTATTGCTTCCTAATAATGCTTAGCTTACTCCCCATATCCTTTCTGTCTTTCTACTTCTCGGCGTAGATTCTAAGAAAGTCAAATCCATCTTACTGAATAAATCTTTCAACGAAAGCTCTATCTGTAATAGGCTCGGGTGCTTTGGTTACCTAGTGGCAGATCTTATGCTTCCTTTTTCCGAGAAGTTGATATAGAAAGATGAAAGAAAAGGAAGAATGAGTTGAGAGAAAAGGGTAGGGGATAATTAGAATACTCTATAGTGGATAATCGTTCATATAGGATGATCCACCACGGATAGCCATAGATGGATTACCATATCTCATAGGTGACCATATCTCATATCTTTCTGTAATACCATCTCTCACAGGGTTAGAGCAGCTCTCTTAGGTTCTTTTGTACTAATACTATCTATGCCTCTATTAAGGACTTTCTTATGAGCGAAGTGACGAGCATTTTTACTAGTTATGTGTCTTATCTAAGTGTGCAGTGAAGCATCTTTATCTCACAGGTTTAGAATTCCAATATCCTATCCTCACGAAAAGACATTCACTATCTTTATGTAAATACAACTGTGAACTAATAGAATAATGGGTTAGAAGGGAGCTCACTTCTAATAAGAAGATAAAAGGCAAGCAAGCCCTCTGAGGTATAGACTAGGATTGAGGTTAGTTCTGCCTGCTTCTTCTTTATGAAGGATCTCAGATTGACGGAATTCTTCATGAAAAAATATCTCGGGACGGATTGGTGTCGCGCGCTAGCCTTTCCCGTGCTCTCTTTTCTTTATTATATAATTTTATAGGAAAGTCAGTCAGATGCCTCAATAACTCTATAAAATTTTCTTTTTCAAGTTCTCTTTCGCATTGACTTTCACTCCGGCAAGATGAGACGCTTTGTAGTTTGACAGGAGAATAAGTATCATATGCCAGTGACCTGGCTAACGAAGGAGGTTCAACCGTTCGGTAATAAAGCTTCTTAGGTTAAGTAAGAAAGCCATCAAAGGGCGGTCCTACCTACGGATCTAGAACCCTATGATCGGTAAATCCAGTGCTCTATCGCTCCTGTGGAGCTCCTTCATTCGGGCTTTCAACCTTCTTGGAGAAATAACGATTCCAAACTTGATTCAAGTCATTCTAGAGGAAGAGGCCTAAGTCAAGAAGAGTTCCCCACTAAAAGCTAAATAAAGAGGAAAGCCAACCCATAGAACCTGGCTTTTCCGATGCAGTATTGGCTGGCCTTGGAGTTCAGTCAGCTTCTGACCGAGTGACTTGGGCGGTTTCGCGAAGTCGTCAAAGAAGAATTGAGGGGCGGATTCACGGAGAACTAAGGATGGAAAATAAGGAAAAGTCCTTGCTCTCTTCCCCGGCCTTATTCTAGCCATTTTCCAGCCTTATTCTAGTAGAAAAAGGAATGCCCTTGAATAGCTGTCTCAGAAGGCCATTCTCTTGACTATTCTTCCATTGGATCCAGAAAGAGTGAGATAATGGGGAAGAGTACTTGGTAAGGGCGTCTCAGATTAGTTCGCCGGCTATCGTCCATTTTTTCTTGGACTACATTCTTCCGCGCTGAGGCCTTAGAAGCCGTTCTTCTTTCATCGCTATCCTAGGTTCCTTGCTTACTCTCACTTGATTGTAGGAAGTTCTTTCGAGGATCATAAGAGGGCATTTCTCATCTACCTTTTGATATCCTTTCCTCTAACTTGAATGAAGGCTCGTTTTTATACTGAGTAACCTAAGGAGAAAAGCAGAATTCTTTCATAGAGCGGATGCGGATTCCCGTGAAGAAGTGAAAAGGCAGGTCCTCAGTAAAGGAAGAGGGATTGGTTGGAGCTATTCTTCTTCATAGCTGGGATCGAGTTGGATAGTCTAATAGAGGTGAGAGAATCAAAGAGTTGGCTCTGAGAGCATGAGCTGTGGATATGTACAGCTGTTCGTCACATTTTCCCATCAATCCAAGGGAGAGGTAGCCCCAAAGCTGCTAGATAAGAAAGACGAAGTTCTGCGAATGATTAAAGTGCCAGGGCATTGAGCTGCTTTACCTCGTTGATAGTCAAGATGCTATTCACCTTCCAGGTTTTCTTTCGCGGAAAAGGAATTTAGGTCCTTCTTGGTGAGATAGTTACTAAGAGCCAACTCTAACGGATTGGAAGAGCTCGAGCTTAGCTTTCTCGTGCTGACCTAGCCCTTCCTATTTATTCTGAAAACCGAGTCTTGTCTTAAAGCATTAGCAGTACGAAATTCTTTCCACCTGGCGAGCAGCACCCCTCTAAAATGGAACTAAGAAGACCTACTTTACTTAATAAGAAATCTCCGTTTGGGTCTGCTAGGATATGATAAGACTTGCGCGAGTTGGTCTGCTTGATCGGCTATCTCACTTCAGAAAGTAGGACTATCTAAATCGTGGTAAACCTAGAAAGTTTGAATTTTTTCGCCTTTCCCAGCGGATTTTACAGTTCATAGAAAACCTCGGAAAAGGAGGGCTCTTGGACTGCTATTATTGGGCCAGCTACTGGAAGCTATTTCTTGCTACCTTTTATGACTTGTCTCTAGCCCCTTCTCCTCTGCTTCTATCTTATGTAAAAGTCCTTTCTGGATTCTAGAGCCGCTTGATCAAAGTCTTCTTGCATTAGTTTGGATATTTCATCTGCCCTCGCTCGAAGTCATTTCTGGAACCAAGCCTGAGAAAGTCCTTTTCAGAGGTGCCTAGCGCTTTCAGAGTGGAAAGAGAAAAGGAACTATATGCATCACACATGCCATAGAACCTATTCCCTCTTCACGACCCAGATAATCTTTCTCTTAGATTCATTTCCTACCATACTGAGAGAGAGGAAGTCGATCTGGAAAGGCTAAAGATGCATCAATCTCTCTCTCAGCCAATCCCACAAGTAAATTTAATTAAGTCGATCCACCTAAGAAGAGGAGGAATTTAAAGACGAGACGAGATTGAGTTGAGTCGAGAAAGTGCCTGGAATAAGGTTTTGAAGCAACCATTTCCACTCCAGATGGCATCTTGAAAGAAAGTTCTAATTGTATTTGAAGGTCTCTAATTAAGGTTATAAATAGGCGCGATCCACTGATAACGAGAGAAGCTTGCCCTTGGGCTTTATCTTCTTAAGTGCAAACCACTTTCCTTTGGTCTGATGAACTGACTGAACTCTTCTTTCTTCACTTTGCCGAGCATAGCTCACTCCCTTTCAATTTCTTAGAAAATAGTCAAATGCCCCGCTTTATTTAAGCCATCATGGAAATGCCTATGACGTTCAACAACTGTTTTCCGGCGAGAGGTCATAAAAAGCGTTTTGTGAATAGATCATTCGTTCTCCCTTTTAAAAGCCTTCCAACCTTTTTTCTTAATCCCATTCTGCTCATTCTGCTTAAGGACATGAGCGCCCTTTCCTCTTTCGTCATGGTAGGGAATGAGTCTTGGTCGGTCAAGGTAAGCCTTTCGATTCAAATTCTCGTATAAGGAAGGGCATACCCTTCTTTGAATAGATGCATAGAGAAGGCAAGCAATGTTAGCCGCCCTGTTGAAGTTTGAGGCTCCGCAGCCAAGACCGAGAAGTCGATCGACTCCTAAGGCATATCGACTCCTAAGGCATTCGGAATCTCGGGAAAGTTTTAGGCAAAGTTCTTGTAGAGGAGGTGAGAGTAGTTGGCTTATCTATAGACCACTGGGCAGGGTCCTGAACTAAGACCATCTAAGAAGAAAGTGGCCAGTCCGCTAAGGGAAGATTCCTTGGTTTATCTTCGCTTGGAACCTTTGGCCGCCCTCTTCGCTCACCCGGAAGTGAGAAAAGGGCCTTTCTTATCCCATTCTTTCCCGGCACAAGAATAGAATATTAATATTATAGTAGAAGAAGAAAAGGATTCTCAAAGTAATAGAGAGAATTTCCTTTTTTGCTATCTAGCTCCGCGAGCTAGGAGGGCACCATGAGGGCAAGGCAAAAAGTCAGATAGAATCATGGCCCTTTTCGTACTTGATTTTGCTGCTGATCTCAATCTTCGAGCAGCTCCTTCGTCTTCAGGCGGATCGGATCTTCCTCCGACTCCGATAAATAGGTCCTGCGGGATTTCGCCTCGACTCAGCTCTCTATAAAAGCCCCAGGAGAGCATAAGCTCCAGCGAGGATGACTATAGACTCTATTCCCGGATTCATTCTCGTCCTGATCGACCATGAGATTTTTGGAATCGAAAATAAAAAAGATTGACGGAGAGGGCTCGTACTTCTCAAAGATCAGAAGGTGCTGAAGTCTAGGGCCTTAGCTTTTTTGGAAAGGGATAGTCTTATCATCTTCTTGCTGAAAAGAAAGATCTCAGTCCTCTATTTGATGTCGATTCATTCACATTTCCATTCCTTCTAATTGCGGAAGAGGAAGGCGAACTGCTTGCTGGCTGGGAGCTGTATGAGCGGTAACGTCCACGTATGGCTCTTTGAGAAGGTGGAATTCATCTTTCCTTGTTCTACCTCACTCTCGTCTTCAATGGGGTCTGCTCTATTCTTTTTGGGAGAGTATGCCAATATGATCTTAATGAGGTGCG